TTAATTAAATATTAAATAATATGAGACTCGAAATGAAAGTACCCTTCTCGCATACATTCCCCATTACGTTGTCGGAACAAAAATATTGCATGTATCAATATGGATGGAAATATTTAGTACATGAAATAGCGATTTGCTAGATATATAAATAGATATATAAGATATAACTAATAAAACGGATCTTGTGTTCTGGAATTGGAATCAAAGAAAGATATTTTAAATGGCTCGTATGTTGTGACTTGGAATAAATGTTTCTCGGTAAAGGAAGGGAATAGTAATTTATTCATTCCTAATTTATTCCTATAGAACGTCTAGGAACAAGAAGATTAAATCGGATATATCGACAGATTCCCGCGTAGTCCAAAGAAAAAAAAGATCCAATTTTATCTCTATCGAATTTTAATATCAGAATAGTGGATATAATTATGATGCAATGGGTTAGGTCCACTTACTTTTTATTTTGTTGATTTCTAATCGATTTAATTGGAATAATGGAAAATAGGAAAGGAATAGTAATATTTGAAGATTTAACGAGACGACTTATCCTTACATTCATTATAATATTTAATATAATATTTATAATAATTATATTAAATATTTAATAATAAATTAATAAATAATATATTTTTTATTTAATAATATATTTAATTTATTAAAATAGCAAATTTATAACCATACTATAATTAATTATAATGTTATAATGTTGATTTTGATTATATATTAAAATATTAAATTATACGGTTTGTTACTTTTTTTTTATTACTTTATTACAAAGATCAACAATATCTTTATTCGCACTTCAAATATGAATACTACTGCCGGAGTTTTATGATTTATGAAAAAATCAAAGCCCCTTATCGGATTTGAACCGATGACTTACGCCTTACCATGGCGTTACTCTACCACTGAGTTAAAAGGGCTTGTTTGATCCAATTCAATTCCTGAATAAAGACACTATGAGTTTAGTATATATACTTATTATAATAGATGTACATAGATATATCTTATAATAAGTATTAAGGGTTCATTCAGGAATGAAAAATTTTCTTTATCCAGTAAAAGTAAATTAAAGAATTTAATATAATTTAATATAGAGTATATAATATAGGTAAAATAAAAATAGGTAAAATAAAACGGTTTATTGATATTGGATTTGATAAATATCAATACAATGAATTGTTTCAAGACTATCCTAATTGACATCATAACTAAATTCATTTGAGTGATACATGTATCCACTAATTTAACATAGATCCAAGATATTTCATTGAATCATTGATAAAGAGATTCGGATAAAGAGATTCGGCGTGGCCTTTGAACCAAACTTTTATCGAAAAAAATTGTATAGAAAGAATCGTGAAAGACGGAAAGATCCTTCGTATCGAGTCATACCATTCCATTATATTGACAATTTTAAAAAACTATTCATACTATGAACATAGTATGATGGCGGTCGTGCAAGTCTGCCCCCATCGTCTAGCGGTTCAGGACATCTCTCTTTCAAGGAGGCAGCGGGGATTCGACTTCCCCTGGGGGTAGGGTACTACGAAAGGAAGTTGATCGTGGATTATCAATAAGCCTGGAATTGATTCTTCCTGGGTCGATGCCCGAGCGGTTAATGGGGACGGACTGTAAATTCGTTGGCAATATGTCTACGCTGGTTCAAATCCAGCTCGGCCCAATAATTTGCCGATCCGCCATGAAATGATATAATATAACCCATTTGTTGCTCTCCAGAAATGCCCGATCCCCCAATCCCAATACGGAAGAAATCCATTTTATGATATATCTATACCACTATTTATTTACTCTCTTTTTACAAGAAATTCTGATCTTGCTAATGATCTAGATTCATATCAGGATCCGTAACTATAAAGTAAAGTTTAAGGAAAAGAGTAAATAAAAAAAAACTTTTTTGATTGAACGAGTGATTATCCAATTGATTTGGCAATAACGAAAGGATTACTAGTAATACCGGCTGCTCTCACTAAAGTACATATACATATGGGTATCGATATATCACACTCGCAGCTCTGTTACAACACGCCAATTCTAATCGAAATTGAAAGGGTTAGAATGAAATCATAAAAATATGTATACTTTATTTTATTATGGTATTTACTTGGGATTGTAGTTCAATTGGTCAGAGCACCGCCCTGTCAAGGCGGAAGCTGCGGGTTCGAGCCCCGTCAGTCCCGACGAATCCAAATCCAATAAAAAACTATATCAATTCATCTCTCTATTTTTTGTGAAAAGAAGTCCAAATAACATAATTTCATTCCCAACAGCGATCCCTCTTCTTTTTTTCTTTTTCGTTTCACATTTATCATCAACCAAAAACCAAATGGGGGAATTTCCATTTCTTCGACTAGTACCGATTCGATTGATGGGAGAGAGGCATATGTGGATTAGTACAATTATTATATTATATTATTAGCATCAGATTCAGGATTCCACGGGATACCGTACTGTACTGGGTCTGGCTTTTTCAATTACTCCCGATCTGTGAAATATGAAATAGAGTAGAGTATTGTATGTTTCCCGGGAGTACATACATAAATGGAATTTGTACAATATAAAAAAAATTGAACATAGTTACTGTGTATAGAATAGTATAGAATACTTTTTTTTTAAGATTAAAAAAAAAGTATATCCTTTTCGGGCCCTATTTTGTGTAACCTCAATTTCAAATTTTACTAATTTGAAATAATCTATCTCATTCAAATTTCGCATTGAGCTTTTGATATATGCGTCCCATTACTAATCCAATGAAAGAGGATATTTAAAAAATAAAGATCAAACAAGGATCACTTTTTTATTAGCGAGGTAATGAATTTTTTTTTTTTATATTTTATAAGGGTTTTTCCTTGAAAGAACAAACTTTTTAAATTTATATATAAATATATAAAAAAATAGTTAATTTGATGGAATATTCGATTTTTTTATACCGGAATTTGTACTCGTCTTTATCATACTTCTTTTGTTTTCCAAGAAGATTGGATCATTAAAAAAAGGAGGTTATAACTTAGCTCCTTCCTTTTTTTTCATTGAGCTTCTATTGTTTGTTGGGGTTTGTTTAGAACCAATGGTAAGTGGAAAGGCGGTTAGATGATACTTCATCAGATGATTGTACAAAGAGGGCGGTAGGTTATAGAAAAGAAAGAATGGAAAAGAATGATAAATAAATAAAGGAATTATTGATTGTATCGGGAATCAAATTTTGAGTTCAGTATGGATAAAAGATCGTCCTATGTTATACTATTCAATTCTTGACGATGAATCGATTTGATAGCTCCGATATTGTTATTCATGATATTGATCCGATTCGATATCATCGAGATGTAATGCATCCCATTGAATTTACAGGCGAAAGATTTATTATCTCTATGGGATTAACTCCCGAGTTATTGCGAATTAAAGAAAAATTAAACAATGAGATTATGGAAGTAAATATTCTCGCATTTATTGCTACTGCACTGTTTATTCTAGTTCCTACTGCTTTTTTACTTATAATATACGTAAAAACAGTCAGCCAAGGTGATTAATTTGAATTAAACTTTATTTTTTATTTCTTATCAATAATTGCAGAGAAGAAAAGGATAAAAATTTCGCGTCTTAAATGAAATGGGCAGACTAGAATCAGTCGTATTCTATGAGATACGATAGTATGGTAGAAAGATTCAGATATTTCTTTCTACCATACTATCTAGTATTGTTATTGTAGTGTATAAAGTTGTATTGTAATGCGGGTTAATTTAATATAGATTAATATAGATCAATCTACAATAGTATCATCATATTCCTTTTCTATATATATAGAAATCGATTTAATTACGTATATATAATATATATAGTGATAATGTATATTATATAGTATCCCAATTCTATTTCTTTGCTTTATCTATTTGTATTTAATTTGTGTTGATTTCAATTAAATTAATTTGAAATAATCGAAAGCGACTTTTACGATTAGAATTCCTAGATTTCTGATTATTTTCAATATGAATCCCGATCGAAAGAATCAATGACTTCTTCGTCGGAATGCTAACTAAAAGATTATTTTAGTTAGCATTCCGACGAAGAAGTCATTGATTGAGGAGTTGACAAATGATCCATGGGAACTTCTTCGGATTTCGAAAAGGATTAGTAAAACCCGTCGACTTTTAACGTTTGAACCATGATATGAAATGGGTTCAATAAAACAAGCAAAACATAAATAAAATTTCTAAAATAGTAAAACTAAAACAAGCGGCGCAATATGTGACTCGCCCAAGACAATATTTTAGGATGTGCAGTATCTCGTTGGACAACTACTATGTTGTTTCCCAATGTGTATCCACGTAATGGAATAACCGAATTGTTTTCTCTTTGATCTTTGAACAGTAAAGAGGTAAACAAAATAAAAAAAAGTTCCGTTCTTCCTCATGGTCCATATCTAACTTTGGTAAGAGTCAGTTCATCGAAATAGAAAATTTATGAAGAATTCAGTTGGAATAAATTTCCTACCATTTGTATTCCTTTTACTTTTTTTACTTTCAAAATACGAACACGGAAATAATTGAAATATTTCTTTGATTGAAAGAGTATTCTTCATATATATTTATTATTCATAGAATACATTACTCAACTAAAATCCAAGAGAATTTCGAAATGAAGATATTTTTCATTTCTATTTCAATTTAAAAATAAAATTTTAAATTGAAATAGTGAAATTTTAAATAAAAAAAACTTTGCCGAACGATCTATAAAAAAAAGTGATACTGTTTAGTTCCTAAACTCAATTAGTAGTACTTCTAGAGTCCACTCCTTCCCCATACTACTAGTGAAAGGGAAAACGTAAAGACTACCATTAAAGCAGCCCAAGCGAGATTTACTATATCCATGTGAATTATGTCCTCTATCTCTATGAAGGAATTATTCAATTATTGTTCACTAATAAATAATAGGGGAATCACTGGCGCAGAGTCAAAAAGTTATTCTGACCCAACACCGTTGATGAA